CCTACTTTCTACCTGCATCCATGGATCCTTTACTACTAGTTATGCAAGTATTAATAAATACTATAATCCAATTCAAAAAATTATGTTTCGCAATTTCATAATCTACTTTCTTACTTTCTAAGTAACTGTTGGATACAAATCGCGAGAATCTATATCTTTCTCGACTATGTTATTGAGAAGTAAAGGGTTTAATCCTTTTTTATAGAAAATAAAGTTTTTGCTCGGAATATCAATCAAACCGAAAGCAAAGACCCTTTAACTTTTAAAGGGTTTTTAAAGGGTTAATAAAACGAATCACACTTTTACCACTAAACTATACCCGCTACAATGCAATTATTATATAAAACAGGTACTTTTGTCCAATAGGGAAATGGGACATAACATAATTCAATTGTTGATCCCTCCTTTTTTCGTTTTCGTGGATCAAAAAATCTTTCTTTACTCTATGCTATGCTTGAATATTCTAGTTCTTATTTTTTATTGAATTTTCTATATTAGAATTTCTATATCTATATAATAAGATTAATATCTAATAATATATTATTTTATAGAATATTATTCTAACTAAAATATAGAATTCTATTCTATATTATAGAATTCTATATATATTATTCTAAAATAGATTCTAATATAAAATTCTTTATTATTTTTATTATATTCTAAATAATAATATATAAAATAATAATATAGAAAACTAATATATAATAATTCTTAGATAATTCTATATCTATATACTAAATATATATAATATATTAAGTATATATAATATATTAAGTAATTCTATATATATAATAGAATATAAAAAAAATAGAATATATTCTATTATATATAATAGAATATAAGAATTCTAAATTATATATAATATATTAAGTAATTCTATATATATATAATAGAATTAAGTAATTTGGTTTTCAAATACAAATAATCTAAATTATTATTATATCTAGAATCTTATCTAGAATCTAGAAATTTATTGGAAACAAAAAAAGGCCCGGCTAGGGACTGCCCGGGCCCGCCCGCGGCAATAAGAAGGGCCTTTCGAACAAAATCAAGGTAAGGGTCTTGTCGGTCTTCTTTAGTTTTGTTTTATTTTTAGATTGTTGGAACTTTCAAGTCCATATACTTTGAATATGATATATTATTTATAACAATCAAATTTATGATAAAAGTTGTACATAAGAAAGAAATATTTCTTACTTTTTGTTTAATCTAATCTAACATAGTAATTATCTTTTTGAATTAGGAGAGATGGCTGAGTGGACTAAAGCGTCGGATTGCTAATCCGTTGTACGAGTTATTCGTACCGAGGGTTCGAATCCCTCTCTTTCCGTTTTCGTTGATGACTTGATTCTTTTTTTTTTCAAATTTTGCAAATCCTTTGTTCTTAGTTAACCCTAAAAATCTAAGAAAATGTAAAAGAGAACTCCCCTTTTATTCTTCACGCCCAGGATTACGCGCGGGATCATTAGAGAGGAATCCAAAGATGAAGAGAGAGACAAAAAATATCACTACTGTGTAAACAAAGAGTTTGAGAGTAAGCATTACATAATCTCCAAGATCATTTTTTTTTTTTTTGAAAAAAGAGAATAGACCCTCAAATTTCTACCTCATATGCTATTTAGATACCAAAAAAACTAGGTTCTTTCTAGAAAAGAAATCGAAAAGAATTTGCATTTCAAAAAGTAATTTGGAATAAAAGCTTTTCATTAACCAAAATATGTTTCACATCTCCGTTAAATACTACCCAAAACCCTAATTAGAGTTTTCTAATTACTATTAATATTATTTGAATTTGAATAGGATTTCGCAGGACTTTTACTGAAGAAGAGATGAAAAAATGAGAAGAACAAAACGAGGTAAACCAAATTTATCTTGACTATCAAAGAAGTTCAATGTTTGAATCGGGGGTAAAGTTCCGATTCTAAAACTTATCTGATCTTAGTAATTGTTAGAATTTTTTCTCGAATAAATCCTGAATTTTCTAGGAGATTTTAAAATTAAAAATTAAAGATCTTATCGAAAACTTACAGCAGCTTGCCAAACAAAAGCTAAGAGAAAAAAGAAGAGAGGTATGGTTGGCATAATATCTACAATTGGATTCAAAAAAGCATAGGCCTCAGGCAATTTTCCGACGAAAAAATTGTGTGAATAAAGGTCAGAATTAAGACAGATACAAATCAAACTAAAGATATTAAGCATAACATACGTTTTTTTCTTGAACATAATTGTATTTTGATTGAGTTTTTGATAGAAGTAAAAGGCAAAAAAAAGTAAGGTCGACAAAAAATTATTCTTTTGAACCCATACGATCAAAAATTCTCCAATTCTCAAGAGAGAATAGAAGAAATCATACTTTCATACAATATCTTAATTGAATTTTATCTAATGATCAATAAATGACATTGAATTCTAGATCCACACCTATCAAAATACTAGTAAGAATTCCGTAGATATTGAAACTCGAGTTGACAACTAACTGCTATAAATATTAGGCTTTAATTGGCGTTGAATAAAAATCTAAATGGGGCGTGGCCAAGTGGTAAGGCAACGGGTTTTGGTCCCGCTATTCGGAGGTTCGAATCCTTCCGTCCCAGAGGCACTTTTTTAGAATAGAAAAAAGACGCTTCTGCTTAAATTTAAGGTTGAATTTTCGGTCAAATGCGTTTCGTTCTTATTATTTTTTCTGTTATGAATCATACTCTTTTTCACAAACAAAAAACTAATCTAGTTAGTTACAAATGGGTATAATTTAATCTATTTAGGATCTAGGTAAGGTGGGAACATGGATTAGGAGAGTTTCCATTTTTAAAAGCTGATTGGTCCTTTGATCATATTTTCAAACCTTTTCTTTTCTATTTAGAGTTAGGTAAGTTAGTTATTTAGAAAAGCCCTCTCTTGCATATCTATTTTTGATTTTATTCAAAATGGAATTTTCTATAATTATCTATTACTCTTTAGATTCTAAGTAAACGAAGTAGTTATATTTAGGAATTCTTCTGAATTCAAACTATTTTGGTACCAATCAAATTCACTCAAACTTAATAGCCGTAAGTTTATGTAGCCATTAGGCTAAAATAAAAAACAAGAGCAACTTAATAATTAAAAAAGTGTTAATAAATCTCTGATTAAAAAAAATTTAATTCTATTTTTATTTATATATTTATATAAAATATATTTATATATATATATAAATAAAATAAAAATAAATATTAAATATATTAATATATTTAAATATTTAATTTAATAATATTAAATTAAATAAAATAATAAAATTAAGTAAAAGTTTATGATATTATAGTGATTTATTTTACTATATTAATAGTAATAATATATAATAATATTACATAGAAAAATAATATATAATATAATAATATTACATAGAATAAGAAAATTAATATATTATATAATATATTATTTATATAATTATATAATTTATAATTAATAAATTAATAATATAATATTATTAATATAATAATAATAATATAATAATTTGAATATAGACTAGTTAGAGGCTAGAGGCTTTTTATTTTGTGAAAAGGTTTTGTGATCCGAAATTTACAAGATTTTGAATATAGACTAGAATGAAAATAGGGCAGTTGTTCGATCAATTTAATAGATATGAAAACAATTTTTTTCCTACTTTTTGTTGTATCTAGTTTATTATTCAATTAATAATCAATTTAAAATTAAGGGGCTTATACTTATTTTTTTATATAGATGATCAAAAATGTACCTTACTCTTTTCTTTAACTTTCAACTAATGATAGGAACCCCCCCCCCCCCCTTTTTTTATTATTAGGAATATCTTTAATAATTTGTTAGAAATTAAGTCGAATCTTTGAGACGCGAAGATATAGATATGCAAAAATTCAATCAATAAAGAACAAACTCTTTAGTTTAATTTTTAATAATTGAAAAAAAAAAGAGTATAGATTGGAACATATACACAATAATTGAACCGATGACTATTCTTGATTTCACAATTGAATCAATTCCATACCAATTCAAAATTTAGAGGAATGTTATGCTAAAACTTCGTTTGAAACGATGTGGTAGAAAGCAACGTGCGACTTGAAGGGCCCGATCCATTGTGGATTCTTTCTTTTATCCACCATTTTCTATTTATTTATTTTATTTATATTTATTTATTTATATATATATATATTTTTTTTTATATATTATATTATATTAAGTGAAGGTGCTCGTGACTCGACATCAGTTGGTAATCAAAATAGTCCATGGTGGAGCTCGAGTAGAACGTCTTAATTCATTTTTCGGAGCAAGAATCTAGGGTTAATGCAAATCAATAAATTGGAGAATAACTTCATCAATATCTCTTAGATATAAAAATCGAAAGGATTCTTTTTGATAAAATTCTTCAGTAATAAGGTTGGAATTAATCAAACTTTTTCGATCCAACAAAGTGTATCACACGGGAATCCATCGTTCGTAAGATTCTTGGATGGAAGGAAATCTAAAAGAAGGGGTATGTTGCTACCATTTTAAAAGGATTAAGAAGCACCGAAGTAATGTCTAAACCTAATGATTGATAAAGGATCCCAAAACAAGGAAACACCGTCTCAATAATTGCCGGGCCAGATTTAAGAATCTAAATCTAGTTTTTAAAGCAGAGACAAACGAAAAGGCGGGCGTAAAGACCACTCAATAAATGAAATTGCCTAATCATTGTTTTGTTTTTTGAGCTATTTAAGAGTTATTTGATTTGAGTTATGAGTACAAATTATCTCTTTTTTCATTTTCAAGAACGAAGAAGAAAAAAAGATTTAAATAATAGTCTAATTGATTTGAAAATTTTAAAGATGTTTTTGTCATTTTTTAGAATTGTATACTTTATATAATATACCTTTTATACATAGTATACATAGAAAAAACTTCAGATCAAATTCTTTTTTCTTGAGCCGTACGAGGAGAAAACTTCCTATACGTTTCTAAGAGGGGTATTGTTCATCTACATCTATCTCAATGAGCTGTCTATCGAATCGTTGCAATTGATGTTCAATCCCGAAGAGAAGGAAAAGATCTTCAAAAAGTGGGTTTTTATGATCCGATAAAAAATCAAACTTATTTAAATGTTCCTGCTATTCTATATTTTCTTGAAAGGGGTGCTCAACTTACAGGAACCGTTCAGGATCTTTTTAAAAAGGCGTGGGATTTTAAGGAACTTCACCCTAATCAAAGTGAATTAAATTAATTACTAATAAAAATAAAGGAATAAAAAAAAAAAAGGGGGAGGGGGTAGTAACTTGTATATAACTTTGTATAATGTTTCTCAACTCTTTTTTATTTACCCCCCCCCTTATCGCTGTCTATTTAGCATCTCCTTTCCATACCTAATAATGGGAAAACATATAATAAAACTAATTAGGGTCAAGTTTCCCTATTCTACCCTATTCTACTTAATATATTAACTATTTTTCATTAGTGTGGATTAAAGAATTTCTAGTCATTTTGCACGCATTTCTGCTTTGTGTGTGTATCTATATACAATAGAAGTAGAAATGCATTGTGAATACAATAAAATTGTATAAGTTTTTATTTTAATTGTGTCAATTGGCTTTATTTTGTTTTTTGTGGTAGATTCTTTTTGCACCATTTATATTGACAACAGTTTATACAACAAATATAATTCATTGTGATAAGTAAAGTGGATCTTTTTATTTCCGTGCTATTGATTTGCTTGGTTTTTTTTTATTCTAAATCCATATAGAAAATTTTTCTTTTGATTTGTTAGTTCAACGGTTTAATTCCCTCGTCTGATTTCTTTGTTAAGTTTATTTTCATTCTGATTGTATCTATTCATTTATTTATTTAGATTTCTCTTGTTCTTTGGGTTGCTAACTCAATGGTAGAGTACTCGGCTTTTAAGTGCGACTAGGATCTTTTACACATTTAGATGAAGCAAGGTATTCGTCCATACCATCGGTAAGGTTTGTAAGACCACGACTGATCTTAAAAAGGAATGAGTGGAAAAAATAGCATGTCGGGTTGAGGGAGAGTCTTTCGTTCTTTCCGGATCAGGACAAAAAACCCGGGTTTGAATTCTTGGAACGGAAGAAAATAAAGTTGGGTTGAATGAATAAATGGATAGGGCCCCACGGCTTCAATTAATTGAAGGAATAAGCAAAGCAACGAGCTTATCAATTAAATTTGAATTAATTCCTGACTAATTAGATGTTAAAAATATATTAGTGCCTAATGCAGGATGGGTTTTTCCCCATGAGTGGATTCATGGTTTTTTGAATTAATCCTAACTATTCTAATTCTCCATTATGAAATGGAGATATGTGTGTCAAAGAAGCAGTATATTGATAAAAATAAATTTTTCCGAACTCAAAAGAGCGATTCGGTTGAAAAAATAAAAGATTTCTAATCCTCTTGCTATCCCAAACAAAAACTCAAAATGGAAAAGGCAAGGATAGAGAATCCGTTCATAAGTTTATACCCACCTCCGAAGTATCTATTCTTACTAGAATACTTTGTTTTTAACTGTATCGCACTATGTATCATTTGAAAATTCTAAAATCTTCTACCTTTGTTTCAAATAGAATATTAAATGGAGCAAATCAAAAGAGATTTACAGCTTGATAGATCTCAACAGTACGTTTTTCTATATCCACTTATCTTTCAGGAGTATATTTACGGACTTGCTCATGGTTGTAGTTTAAACCGATCTCATTTGTTGGAAAATCGAGGTTATGATACTAAATATAGTTTCCTACTTGTTAAACGTTTAATTACTCGATTGTATCGACAAAATCATTTTATAATTTTTGCTAATGATTCTAATCAAAATTTATTTTTTGGTTGCAACAAGAATTTCTACCCTCAAATGATATCAGAAGGATTTGCATTTATTATGGAAATTCCATTTGATATACGATTAATATCTTCTCAAGAAGGGAAAAGAATAGTAAAATCTCATAATCTACGATCAACTCATTCCCTATTTCCTTTCTTAGAGAATCATTTTTTCCATTTTAATTCGGTATTAGATATACTAATACCTCGCTCCATCCATCTGGAAATTATGGTTCAAACCCTTCGTTATTCGGTAAAAGATGCCTCCACCCTGCATTTATTACGATTATTTTTCCACGAGTATTGGAGTTGGAATACTCTTAGTGTTACAAAGAAACGCCGTTTTGATTTTTCACCAAAAAGAAATCAAAGATCTTTTTTCTTATTATATAATTCTTATGCATATGAATACGAATCCTTTTTTGACTTTTTGCGTAACAAATCTTCTCATTTACGATCAACATCTTTTGTATTCTTTCTTGAACGCCTCTATTTTTATGGAAAAAAAGAACGTCTTGTAGAAGTCGTTGCTAAGGATTTTCAAGTTAGTTTATGGATGTTCATAGACCCTTTCATGCATTATGTTAGGTATCAAGTAAAATCAATTCTAGTTTCAAAGGGTACACCTCTTTGGATAAATAAATGGAAATCTTATCTTGTCAATTTTTGGCAATATCACTT